TAGAAAGAAGAATTATATTCTATATTCAGGGTATGAACCTAAAAGCTTTAAATTTAGCTTATCTTTCTTATATTTTGGTGTATGAAGCACTTTGAATTTTGATTTCAATGGATTAGTTTAATTCTAAATAATATAATAAGAGTAATAAAATTACATGATCTATTCTATCAAAATAGTCCTTTATTCAGGCATCTTATTTTAATATTTTTTTTAAAAATGGAACAATAATAAATTTATATTTGATCATGAAAGATTTATGTACCGTGTAATTTTGGTTTATATAAAAGTAGGTTTTTTGGAATTAAATTTTTGTTTTGTAAAAATATTTTTGGGTAAAGTCACGAATAAAATGAAAAAGAAAAGAAAAGAAAAGAAAAGAAAAGGAAAGGGGGGTAACTAATATATGGAATATAACTATTTAAGATAAGTATAAGGATAAAATATGAATCTAGGATAATAGATATAAGGCATTATTTGGATATAAGGATTAATACCGGTCACGCATAAATATAAGACTTGGGAGGAATTAAAGGGATAGTTAGATAAACATACATGAGCATATGGTATATATCAATGGTGGAAAAAGAGAATTGAAAGAAAATAGAGATGGTTTACAATTAAAAGGGATTGAGTCAAATAAGAGACGGGAAATAACTATTAAGGGGATAAATATATAATCAATAAGGTACAATTAGGGTAACTATTTATGATGCTATGAGGACTATGTTAGATTAAGAGCAAGTCTAAGGCCTATCTATTAGGAAGGATCGGTAGAGTAACATGTATGGTATAAGTATTTAATGGAATATAGGAGATTTAAAGTAATACAAGTAATGGCTTAGAATAAGGAGGGATAAAATGGTATGTTTAGGTAAAGGATCAATGTATATAAGTATTTATAGGTAGTTAAGTTATTGGATAGATAAGAGATGACATGAGTTATATGTATATAGGAGTTAAATGATTAAATAAATGTTTAATGGAGGAACGACCGGGTATCGGAGGATTAATGCTGGAGGAACGGGGGGGGGGGTATATTATAAAGTGCCATTGATTTTTTTTAATTTAAAAGTTTGATTCTTTCTTTTTTATTTTTATTTTTAATTATTTATATGTAAAGTTTTTTTTATTTTTCTAAAAGATATTTTTTCAATATTTATTATTGGTATTTATTTTGGGATAAATCCAGAATTTAAATTTTAGACTAACAAAAATTGTGCCAGCAGTTGCGGTTATACAATTAGTTTAATAAAATATTTTTATTTATATATTAACTTATTATTAATTGATTTTAATTTAGTAATTTTAGGTGAAATTTATATTTCTATAAAATTTTTTAGGTTAAGGATTTATATATGAAAGTTATTTAAAAACTAGGATTAGATACCCTATTATTTTAACTGTAAATATTTTTTAATATTAATAGTTATGATCTTTAAATTAAAAGAATTTGGCGGTTATTTAATCTTTTTAGAGGAACCTGTCCTGTAATTGATAATCCACGATTGATTTTACTTTAATTTTGTTTATATATCGTTGTCATTGAGTGTTTTATAAGATTATTCTCTTTAATTTTTATAAATAAAATGTTAGATCAAGATGTAATTATATTAAAGTAGAGATGGGTTACATTTATTTTAATAATGGATAATAATTTGTAATTTTTATTTGAAATTGGATTTAATAGTAATTTTTATAAAATAATAATTTTGATTTATGTTCTAAATAATGTACACATCGCCCGTCACTCTCATTATAAGTTGGGATAAGTCGTAACAAAGTAGGCCTACCGGAAGGTGGGCCTGGAAAGTTCAATCTGATTCCGTAGGGAAGTTATTATTTACGTTAATAATTGTTTTGTGCAATTCAATACAGTTTGAAATTTTTATTTAAATATTTAATTTTTTTTTATTTTAATAAAATGAATTTTATTTTTAGTATTTTTGAAAAAATATATATTTTTATATATAGTACTGTGAAGGTATATTTTATTTTTTATTCAAGTAGAATTAATTTTTTGTACCTTTTGCATCAGGGTTTATTAATTTTTATAAATTATATTTTTTTCTCGAAATCTTAAGAGTTAAATATTAATGTAATTTTTTATAATAAATTGATTAATAATTTTTATTTAGATGTTATATGCTATTCATTTAAGAATATATCTAGTTTATTAATAATTGAATATAATTCAGCTTTAATTTATTTTATTTTTAATTTCATTAATTTTAAATTCTTTAAAGTAATCTTTTTGGGGATAATCTCATTTGGATTTTTATAAGTTTTTCTTTTTTTAATTTTTGGTAAGATTAAAAATTTCTATCATTTATTTTGTTATAATTATTTTTTTTATATTATGATTTTTTTTTCTTTAATTTTTTATTTATAATAATATTATAATTTTTATATTTATTTTATAATGATAAAATTAGTAATTTATTTAATTTAATTATATGAACTCGGCAAATTTAATTTTCACCTGTTTAACAAAAACATGTTTTTTTGTTTAAAATATAAGATTGGGCCTGCCCATTGATTTAAAGTATTAAAAGGCTGCGGTATTTTAACTGTACGAAGGTAGCATAATCATTTGTCTTTTAATTGGAGGCTAGAATGAATGGTTTGATGAATAATTAACTTTATTTAATTAATTAATTTGAATTTATTTTCTTATTTAAAAAAATAAGATTTTTTTATAGGACGAGAAGACCCTATAGAGGTTTATTGAATATATAAATATTAATTTTGGTTAATTTTTTTTGATTTTTAGAATATTTAATTTTGTTGGGGTGACAATAAAATTTTTTTAACTTTTATTTTTTTATTTTCATTAATTAATGTATTTTTTTTGATCCAGAACTTTTGATTATAAGATTAACCTACCTTAGGGATAACAGCGTAATTTTTTTGGAGAGTTCTTATCGATAAAAAAGTTTGCGACCTCGATGTTGAATTAAGATAAATTTTGGGTGTAGATTTTCAATATTTTTGGTCTGTTCGACCATTAAATTCTTACATGATTTGAGTTCAGACCGGCGTGAGCCAGGTCGGTTTCTATCCTTAAATTTTTAATAAATTAGTACGAAAGGACCATTTATTTTAATAATATTATTAATTTTTGATTAATTTTAACTATTTTGGCAGATTAGTGCAATAAATTTAGAATTTATTTATGTAATTATTTTACAAATAGTAATAAGTTTATTAATTTTTTTATTTTTATTAATTATGATTTTGTTGTCTGTAGCTTTTGTAACTCTTTTAGAACGTAAGGTTTTAGGTTATATTCAGTTGCGTAAAGGTCCTAATAAAGTGGGTTATTTAGGTTTGTTACAACCATTTAGAGATGGTTTAAAGTTATTTTTTAAAGAACAGACTTTTATTTATATGTCTAATTTTATAATTTATTATTTTTCTCCTGTTTTTATGTTATTTTTGTCATTTAGTTTATGAATATTATTTCCTTATTTAATTAATGTTTATAGTTTTAATTTGGGATTTTTGTTTTTTTTGTGTTGTACAAGTTTTGGGGTTTATGGAGTTTTAATATGTGGTTGATCGTCTAATTCAAGATATTCATTGTTAGGTTCTTTACGTTCTATGGCTCAAACTATTTCGTATGAGGTTAGTATGGCTATAATTTTATTAAATATTTTTTTATTAATTTATGATTTTAATTTTATTAATATATTTTTTATGCAGGAGTATATTTGGTTTATTTTTTTTTCTTTTCCTTTATTTTTTTGTTGATTATCATCTTTTTTAGCTGAGGTTAATCGTTCGCCTTTTGATTTTGCTGAGGGTGAATCTGAGTTAGTTTCGGGATTTAATGTAGAATATAGAAGAGGTGGTTTTGCTTTTATTTTTTTATCTGAATATATAAATATTATTTTTATAAGTTTAATAACGGTTATTATTTTTTTGGGTTGTGATTTATTTTCTTTATTTTTTTTCTTAAAATTAGTTTTTATTATTTTTTTTGTAATTTGGGTTCGTGGTACTTTACCTCGTTTTCGTTATGATAAATTGATGTATTTGACTTGAAAGGTTTTTTTACCTATTTCTTTAAATTATTTTATTTTTTTCATTGGTTTTATTTTGTTTATGGTTGAGTTTATATAATCATTATTTTAAGTTAAGTTGATAAATGAATTTAACATTTATCTTATATTTTCAAAATATATACTTTTCTAAAGCTTAATCAACTTATCTAGTTATTTTATCTCATAGTTTTAATGTAAGTGGATTTATAATGAAATATAAAAAATATATTATTGTGATGATTTGTCCTGTTATAATATAAGGTTCTTCGGCTGGTCGTGCTCCAATTCATGTTAATAAAATAATTATAGTGAAATAAGATCAAAATAATATTTGATTAATTGGATAAAATATATTTCTTTGAAATTTATTTTTATTAGTAATTGGTATAATTATTAATATAAAGATAGATAGTATTATTGCAATTACTCCTCCTAATTTATTTGGAATTGATCGTAAAATTGCATAAGCAAATAAAAAATATCATTCAGGTTGAATATGAATTGGGGTAACAAGTGAGTTAGCTGGAATAAAATTTTCTGGGTCACCCAATATTCGTGGTTCTAATAAGTTTAATATTATGAATATATATAATATAATAATTATTCTTATAATGTCTTTAATTGAGAAATATGGGTGAAATGGGATTTTATCATAATTTCTTTGAATGCCTGTTGGATTGTTTGATCCTGTTTGATGAAGATATAAAAGGTGAATTATTGTTATTGCGGCCAGAATGAATGGTAACATAAAATGTAATGTAAAGAATCGAGTTAGTGTGGCGTTGTTAATAGAGAATCCTCCTCATAATCATTTTACAATTGTTCTTCCTAAATAAGGAATAGCAGATAAAAGATTTGTAATTACTGTGGCTCCTCAAAATGATATTTGTCCTCATGGTAAAACATAACCTAAAAATGCAGTTGCCATAATAATAAATAATATGATTACTCCAATTGTTCATGTTATAAATAATTTATATGATCCATAATATATACCTCGTCCAATGTGGATATATAAGCAGATAAAAAATATTGAAGCTCCATTTGCATGTATACTTCGTAATAATCACCCATTATTTACATCTCGTGTGATATGGATAATTCTATTAAATGCTGAATTAATATCAGGTGTATAATGTATGGCTAGAAATACTCCGGTAATAATTTGTATTATTAGGCATATTCCTAAAAGTGAACCGAAATTTCATCATAATGAAATGGAAGATGGAGATGGTAAATCAATTAAAGATGAATTAATAATTTTGATGACAGGGTGGTTTTTTCGAATTGGTTTTTTCATAATTTTTTTTTCGTATAGGTCCTTCAAATGTATTAGTAATAAAAATTACGTAAATTATTGTAATTAATAAATATATTGCTATTATAATTGTTAATATGGATCTTTTTGTATTGAAAAGTTTTATTAAGTTTATATTTTGTTGATTTTCTATAATTGTAATATTGTTATAATCTATAATAATAAATTTATTTTTTATTAATATAATTAATGTGAAGGTAATAATTATAATTAAAAATATTTTTGTTGATCATTTTATTATTTCATTTGATGCAATTCTTGCTATATATATAAATAAGATAAGTATTCCTCCTAGTATTGTTAAAACTAAAATATATGAATATCATGAATATTTTATTATTAAGTTAATAATAATTGATAAAATTATAGTTTGAATAATAATTATAAATCCTATTCTTAAGGGATGTTTTGTTATAATAATTGTTGTTGATAATGTTAATATTATTGTTATTAGAATTTTCATTTTCAGTAAATATTTTAATTAAAATATTAATTTTGGGGATTAAAGATGGAATTTTTTTTTCTTTGCTGAAGTTTTAAAGTTATTTACTATCTATGATTTACAAGATCATTATTTTTTTTTAAACTATTAAAACTAATTTTAATAATATTTTTTTGTTTATATATATTTATTTTTGGTTTATTAATGTTTTGTTTTTTACGAAAACACTTACTTTTAACTTTGTTAAGACTTGAATATTTGGTTGTAATTATATTTTTTAGATTTTTTGTTTTTTTATATAATTATTTGAGTGAAAATAATTTTATAATTATCTTTTTAACTTTTTCTGTTTGTGAGGGGGTTTTGGGTTTATCTATTTTAGTTTCTATAATTCGTTCTTTTGGTAACGATAATTTATTAAATTTAACTGGTTTAATATGATAAAAATTTTTTTTACTATTATTTTTATGTTACCAATAATTTTTTTATCTAATTGAATGATTTTAATTTTTTCAATAATTTTATTTTTTTTAGTTTTTTTAAATAGTAATTTAATGTTTATATATTTTGTTAATTTTAGATATTTATTCATAATAGATTTATTATCTGGTTCTTTGATTTATTTAACTATTTGGATTGTTTTATTAATAATTTTGTCAAGTTATGGGGTTAAAAATAAAATTTATTTTTTGATTACATTAATTTTTTTATTATTTTTTTTAATTTTATCATTTTCTACTTCTAATATTTTTATATTTTATTTGTTTTTTGAGTCAAGTTTAATTCCTACTTTATTTTTAATTTTTGGTTGAGGTTATCAGCCTGAACGTCTTTCTTCAGGCTTTTATTTATTGTTTTATACTTTGTTTGGTTCATTACCTTTATTATTAGTAATTTTTTATATTTATTTTATTAATAATAGTTTATTTTATATAATAATTAGTTTAGATTATAATTTTTATTTATATTTAGGTTTAATTTTGGCATTTTTAATTAAAATACCAATAATTTTTTTTCATTTTTGGTTACCCAAAGCTCATGTTGAAGCTCCTATTTCTGGATCGATAATTTTGGCGGGAGTTCTTTTAAAATTAGGTGGTTATGGTTTAATACGTGTTTTTATATTTTTAAAGGGTGTATATTCTTTAAATAATTTATTTTTTATAAGTTTAAGTCTTTTTAGAATATTAATAATTGGTTTAATTTGTATATTTCAAGTTGATATAAAATCATTAATTGCTTATTCTTCAGTAAGCCATATATCTTTAGTAATTTGTGGAATTTTTAGATTAAATTATTTAGGAATGTTAGGGGCATTAATTTTGATAATTGGTCATGGTTTATGTTCTTCAGGTATATTTTGTTTAGCCAATATTATGTATGAACGTTCGGGTAGTCGTAGTTTTTATTTTAATAAAGGTTTAATTACTTTAGTTCCTAATTTTTCTTTTTTTATATTTTTATTATGTATTAATAATATATCTAGCCCTCCTTCATTAAATCTTTTAGGTGAGATTTTAATTATTAATTCGGTTATAAGTTGAAGAAACTTAAGATTTATTTATTTATTTTTTGGTTCATTTTTAAGCTGTTGTTTTAGAATTTATTTATATGCTAATACTCAGCATGGTCAGTTATTTTTTGGTTTAAAGAATTTTTTTTCTATTAATGTACGTGAATATATATTACTTTTTTTACATTGATTTCCTTTAAATATTTTAGTTATGAAGATTGATATTTTTTTAATATGATTATATTTAAGTAGTTTAATTAGAATAATAATTTGTGGTGTTATAGGTGTCATAATGATCTTAGATCTTGAAAATATTTTCTAAATATGTTTTTTGATCATTAATTTTATTTATAATAGGATTTTTAATAATTTTTTTAGGTTTATATTTTTTATTTTATAATATAATTTATTTTTTGGATTGGGAAATTATTAGCGTTAATAGTATATTAATAACTTTTACTATAATTTTTGATTGAATATCAATAATATTTTGTGGTTGTGTATTTTTTATTAGATCAATAGTTGTTTTGTATAGACATTCTTATATGATTGAAGATATATATAAGATTCGTTTTTTATATTTAGTTTTAATATTTATTTTTTCTATATTTATGTTGATTATAAGACCAAATTTGATTAGAATTTTAATTGGTTGGGATGGTTTGGGTTTAGTATCATATTGTTTAGTTATTTATTTTCAAAACTATAAATCTTATAATGCGGGAATATTAACTATTTTAACTAATCGTATCGGTGATGTTGCAATTTTATTAAGAATTGCTTGAATAATAAATTTTGGTAGTTGACATTATTTATATTATATAAATTATAATTTTTTTTGAATAAAGTATTTGTTTTTTTTATTAATTTTGGCTGGTTTTACAAAAAGTGCACAAATTCCTTTTTCTTCTTGACTACCAGCAGCTATAGCTGCTCCTACCCCTGTTTCAGCTTTAGTTCATTCTTCTACTTTGGTTACAGCAGGGGTGTATTTATTAATTCGTTTTAGTGATTTATTAGTTATATATAATTGTAATTTTTTTTTGATTTTGTCAATAATAACTATATTTATGTCAGGCTTGGGGGCTAATTTTGAGTTTGATTTAAAGAAGATTATTGCCCTATCTACTTTAAGACAATTAGGTTTAATAATAACTATTCTTTTTTTAGGTTATCCTTTATTTTCTTTTTTACACTTATTGACCCATGCTTTTTTTAAAGCTTTATTATTTTTGTGTGCAGGTTTAATAATTCATGTAATAAATAATACTCAGGATATTCGTTTTATGGGTGGCTTAATTAATCATTTACCTATAACTATTACTTGTTTTTTAATTTCAAATTTGTCTTTATGTGGTTTTCCTTATTTATCTGGATTTTACTCTAAAGATTTAATTTTGGAAATATTTTCTTATAATAATTTTAATTTTTTTGTTTATTTTATTATATATTTTTCGGTTGGTTTAACTGTTTCATATAGAGTTCGTTTGGGTTATTATGTTCTTATTATAAATGTAAATTCTTATAGATGTCAATCGTATGTAGAGGATTTTTATATAAATTTTTCTATAATTTTTTTGGTTTTTATATCGGTTGTTAGTGGCAGAATATTAAGTTGATTAATTTTTGTTAGACCAGTTTTTTTAATACTAACATTTTTTATAAAAATAATAACTTTAATTTTTATTATTTTAGGTTTTATTTTTGGTTTAAATTTTTCAGAATTTTATAATAATTTAAATAAATATTACTTTATTAAAAATTATTTAATAACAAGATTTTTAAGAATAATATGGTTTATGCCTAATTATAGAACTTATATATTTTCTAATATTTCTAGTAAGTTTTTTCTTAATTCTTTTAAGAATTTAGAAGTGGGTTGAGGAGAATTTGTTTTCTCAAAATTATCTTTTTTTTTCCTAGTAATTTTGAGAAAATTGTCTCAATTTTTTTACTTTAATAATTTAAAGATTTATTTATTTACTTTTTTTTTATTTACTTTTATATTTTTTGTATTTTAAAGTTAAAATAGCTTAATTAATAAAGCGTAATATTGAAGATATTAAAATAGAATAATTTCTTTTTAACATTTATAGATAATTATTTATCTTTTCTTTATTGAAAATAAAGTGTTTTTATAAACTATATAAATTTAAGAGAAAAACGGATTTTAACCGCTTTAAAAAGTAGTTAGCGGCTCTTTTTAGTTACAACATTCTCTTTTAACTAGATTGTTTTAATCAATTTTTTCATTAACAGTGAAATACCTCTTTTTTGGTTTTAGTTAAAAGTATGGAGATAATTCTCTATTTTTAGGTCGAAACTAAATGTAAGATTTTACTTCTTTACTTTGAGGATAATCTTTTTAGATAATTTTTAATTGCAAATTAAATGTTATATATTAACTATAACCCCTTAATTATATCATTCGAGAATTTTATTTTTTCATTCATAATATAATCCTAAAATTAAAATAATAATGAATATAGTTGTAATTAGATATAATGATGTTATATTAGTTGTTTGTAATATTTTAATTGTAGGTAAAATAATAATAATTTCTACATCGAAGATTAAAAAAATAATTGCGATTATGAAAAATTGTATAGAGAACGGTATACGTGATGATCTTTTAGGATCAAATCCACATTCGAATGGTGTTATTTTTTCACGATTGTTTTTATCTTTTTTGGAAATTGTGAAACATAAGATTATTAAAATTATTCTAATTATTATACATATAATTATTGTTATTGTTGTTAATAAAATTATTTTTTCTTTATTAAAGACCTTTTAATTGGAAGTTAAATATACTTTTTTATACTAAAAAAATAACTACCTCATCAGTAAATTGAAATATATAAAAATAGTCATACTACGTCAACAAAATGTCAGTATCATGCGGCTGCTTCGAATCCAAAATGATGTTTTCTTGAAAAATGGAATTTTATAGTTCGTATTAAACAAATAATTAAGAATGTTGTTCCGATAATTACGTGCAGTCCATGGAATCCGGTTGCAATAAAGAAGCATGATCCATATACTGAGTCACTTATAGTAAATGGTGATTCTATATATTCATATGCTTGTAATATTGTGAAATATAAACCTAAAATAACTGTTAAAAATAGTCCTTTTACTGTTTGTGAGTGATTTATATTAATAATTCTATGGTGAGCTCATGTAATTGTGATTCCTGAGCATAGTAAAATTGTTGTATTTAATAATGGGATATCTATTGGGTTAAAAGTTATAATTCCTTTTGGTGGTCATATTATTCCGATTTCTATTGTGGGCGCTAATCTTCTATGGAAAAATGTTCAGAAAAATGAAATAAAGAAAAATACTTCTGAGATAATAAATAGAATTATTCCGTATTTTAGTCCTTTTGTTACAATAATTGTGTGTTTTCCTTGAAATGTTCCTTCTCGAATAATATCACGTCATCATTGAATTATTGATATAATAATAATTAATATTCCTGTAATTATAATGTATGATATTTTTATATGAAATCATATAACAATACCTGAAGTTATAGTTATTGCTCCAATTGATCTAGTTAAAGGTCATGGTCTTGGGTCAACAAGGTGAAATGGGTGATTTTGATTTTTCATAATTTACTTCTCTTGAATATAATGTTGATAGGATTGAAAAAACATATGCTTGAATAATGGCTACAGCGGTTTCGAATAATATTAGTATGATTTGTACTATAATTAATATAATAATGATAATGTTTGATGCGTTTGTTGTATTATTACCTAGTAATCTTATTAAAAGGTGACCTGCAATTATGTTTGCTGTTAATCGTACTGCCAGAGATCCTGGTCGGATAAAATTTCTAATTGTTTCAATACATACTATAAATGGTATTAATAATGGTGGGGTTCCATTTGGAATTAAATGGGCAAATATATGTTGTGTTTTTTTAATTCATCCAAATAATATAATTGATAATCATAATGGTAGGGATAGTGTAATTGAAAATGTTAAATGACTTGATCTGGTAAAGATATATGGTAGTAATCCTATAATATTATTTATTAAAATAAATATAAATAATGATGTTATTATTAATGTTAATCCTTGACTTTTTTTTAAAAGTGTTTTAAATTCTTTGTGTAATGTATTATATATTATTTGATAAATTTTTGTAAATCGTGATGACATTATTCAATAGGAATATGGTATTAGAATTGTAAATATAATTGTTCTGTTTCAATTTATTGAATAATGTATTGAAGTTGATGGATCAAATGTTGAGAACAAGTTAGTTATCATTTTCAATTAAATATTTTTTTTGTAATATTTTTTTTATAGTCTTTGTTAATATAATTTTTATTAAAATATATTATGGCATTAATTATTATTATTGTTATTAAAAATAGAATTATTAATGTTAATCATGATATTGGTGCTATTTGAGGTATAGAAAAATATTAATAATAATTTTTTAAACTTGACAAGTTTATGTTTTTTATAAACTAATTTTTCCATTAAGAGTAGTTGTTAATTACTATAATTTGGTTTAAGAGACCATTACTTTACTTTCAGTCACTTAATGAATTATTTTTTAATCATTTAATAAATTGTTTTGTTGGTACTCTTTCAATTGTAATCGGTATAAATCTGTGGTTTGCTCCACAAATTTCTGAGCATTGTCCATATATGATTCCTGGTCGGTTTATAAATATTGATCTTTGGTTTAGTCGTCCGGGAATTGCATCAATTTTTACTCCTATTCTGGGAATTGTTCATGAATGTAACACATCTGTTGCTGTAACAAGAATTCGAATTTGATTGTTTATGGGTAGTACAATATGATTGTCTGTTTCTAGTAATCGGAATTCATTATTTATTGTTTCATTTGTTGGTTTTATGTATGAGTCAAATTCAATATTTTTGAAATCCGAATATTCATATCTTCAATATCATTGATGGCCAATTGATTTAATGGTGATTGATGGTGATTTAATTTCATCTATTATGTATAAAATTCGTAATGATGGTAAAGCGATTAATATAAGAATTATTGCTGGGATAATTGTTCAAATAATTTCAATTTTTTGATTTTCTATTATAAATCGATTAATTATTTTATTTGAAATTATTTTTATTATGATTCATGCAATTATTGTTGTAATTGCTAATAAAATAATTATGGTGTTGTCATGAAAGAAGATTAGTTGTTCTATAATAGGTGAATTAGCGTCTTGGAGATTAATTTGAGATCATTTAGCTATTTTCAATAAAAGATAATTCTTTATAAATGAATCTTAAGTTCATTGCATTTATTCTGCCATATTGAAAGTTAAATATAATAGGTGTTTCGTTATATGAATGTTCTGCAGGAGGATATTTTTGTAATCATTCGATATTTGAAGTTATATTTATAATAAATATAATTTTTCGTTTGGAAATTATTCTTTCTCATATAATTATGATAAATATTATTGTTCCAATAATTGAAATTGTTGATCCAATTGATGAAATAATATTTCATGATATATAAGCATCTGGATAGTCTGAATATCGTCGTGGTATACCTCTTAAGCCTAGGAAGTGTTGTGGAAAGAATGTTATGTTTACTCCAATAAATATAGTAATAAATTGTGTTTTTAATCATTTTGGATTTATAGTTATACCTGTTAATAGTGGATATCATTGAATGAATCCTGCTATGATAGCAAATACTGCTCCTATAGATAAAACATAATGAAAGTGAGCCACTACATAATATGTGTCATGTAAAATAATATCAATTGATGAATTTGCTAGAATAATTCCAGTTAATCCTCCAATTGTGAATAGAAATACGAATCCTAGTGCTCATAAAGTTGTTGGTGTATAATTAATAATTGATCCATGTATTGTGGCTAGTCATCTAAAAATTTTAATTCCTGTGGGTACTGCAATAATTATTGTAGCTGATGTAAAATATGCTCGTGTGTCAACATCTATTCCTACAGTAAATATGTGGTGTGCTCATACAATAAAACCTAATAATCCAATTGCTAGTATAGCATAAATTATACCCGTTGATCCGAATGCATTAATTTTTCCTCTTTCTTGTCTAATAATATGGGAAATAATGCCAAATCCTGGGAGAATTAAAATATAAACTTCTGGGTGTCCAAAAAATCAGAATAAATGTTGATATAGTACGGGGTCACCTCCTCCTGCAGGGTCAAAGAATGATGTATTAATATTTCGGTCAGTTAATAATATTGTGATTGCTCCGGCTAAAACTGGTAGTGATAATAATAATAATAGTGCTGTAATACCAACAGATCATACAAATAATGGGATTTTTTCTCTTGTTATTCCGGTTGTTCGTATATTTATAATTGTTGAAATAAAGTTTACTGCTCCTAGAATTGATGATACACCAGCCAAATGAAGTGAAAAAATTGTTAAATCTACGGATGCATTATTATGGGCAATATTACTTGAAAGTGGTGGATAAACAGTTCATCCTGTTCCAGCACCAGTATCAACTATTCTACTAATTAATAATAATGTAAGTGATGGAGGTAATAGTCAAAATCTTATATTATTTATTCGTGGAAATGCTATATCTGGTGCACCAATTATTAAGGGTACTAATCAATTGCCAAAACCTCCAATTATAATTGGTATAACTATAAAGAAAATTATAATGAATGCATGGGCTGTTACAATTGTGTTATAAATTTGGTCGTTTCCGATAAATGATCCTGGTTGTCCTAGTTCAATTCGAATAATTCATCTTATTGATATACCAATTATTCCTGATCATATACCTAATATAAAATATAATGTACCAATATCTTTATGATTTGTAGAATACAATCATTTGTTCATTTTTTTAATGTTCTATTTTTTAATTTTTTTTATAAATGTGATAAAGTGTCCGATTTTTAGGTTGTAAATTGTAAATTTATATAAGAATATTATTTTCCTTTATCAGGTTTTATAGTCAATATATGATATAAGATTGCAATTCTTAAGTAGTAGTTTTACTAAAACCTATAAAATTTAATTTATATATTTAACTTTGAAGGTTAATAGTTTTATTAACTTAAGATTTTATATAAAATTTAAAATTAGTGTTAATGGTAATATTAAATTTGTAATTATATTTATTATTATAATTTCTTTTCTTTCATTGGTTTTTATAATTCATTTTTGGTTAGTTGAATTTATCATAATGGTAGGAGAAATAATTCGTATATAATAAAATAATGTAATTATTGATCTAAATATAAGAATTAATATTGTAATTATATTTTCGTTTATTATAATTGATTGAATTACTATTCATTTAGGGTAAAATCCGATAAATGGTGGTAATCCTCCTATACTTATTATTATAATAATAATATTGATTTTTTGTGTTTTTGTTTTAATATTCATGTTTATTTGGTTAATGTGATGAATAGAATTTATTTTAAAGAATAGGATTATTGGTGTAAGTATTATTGTGTAAATAATTAAGTATTTAATTCATATCTCATTACTATATTTTATACAGATAAATATTCATCTTATATGATTTACTGATGAGAATGCTATAATTTTTATGATTGATGTTTGATTTAATCCTCCGATTGCTCCAATAATTGCATTTATTATAGTAATAATTATAATTATTATTTTTGGCATATATATATTTGATATAACGAATATAGGTGCAATTTTTTGCCATGTTATTAGTATTAAACAATTATTTCATGATATTTTGTTTATAATATTAATAAATCATAGATTTATTGGGGCTATTCCTATTTTTATAATTATTGATATATTTATTATAATTGTTGATAATTTTTCTAAATTTTCATTAATTATAATTTTAGAGTTAATAATGATTATGAATAGAAAAGTTATAGATCTAATTCTTTGAATTAAGAAATATATTATTTTAGCTTCTGAGGATTTTTTATTTTTTATTTTTTCTATTAAAGGAATAAATGATATTATATTAATTTCTAACCCTATTCATATTCTTAATCAATTTTCTGATCTAATAACTATAATTGTAGATAAAATTAATGTGATTATTGCTATAATTTTTGTATGTATTTTTAT